GAAAGAGAAAGATTATTTATTATTTATGTTGAATTTCAGTGATCTCAATTGATTCCTCGTTACTGCTCAGAGGAGAAGTAATAGGTAGGGATGACAGGATTTGAACCCGTGACATTTTGTACCCAAAACAAACGCGCTACCAAGCTGCGCTACATCCCTTTCAATTGGTCTACAGTGTCATTGTAGAGAATCCCTGTCTTCTTTTCCATAGTGTTCTTTCTTTCCATAGTATTATTTCTTCCATTGATATACAATACACAATTTAGATTGTTATTTGTTCTTTTTTGGCTCATATCATATAACATATTGTATTGTATAACATATAATAATAATAAAAGACTTATATACACGAATATGAGACGCTAAAAAGAAAATAAATATTTTTCAGCAATGCTCAAGGCAGAAAGAGACATTTTTTTCTGTTGCATCTGATCATATATGTATTCACGTTATGTATTCCAATAAAGAAGGAGGCGGATTTTCAATGCGAGATCTAAAAACATATCTTTCGGTGGCACCGGTACTAAGTACTTTATGGTTCGCGTCTTTAGCAGGTTTATTGATAGAGATCAATCGTTTATTCCCGGATGCGTTGACATTCCCTTTTTTTTCATTTTAGTTATTGCCACGGGAAGGGTTGAAGATGATTAGAGATACAATCAAATATCTGTAACTAATGCCTCTCCCCCTCTTTTTTTCCTTTTTAGAATTAAAAATAAGGAAAGAGAAAGAATAAAAGTGGATTCAATCTCAGCGAAACTCGGATTCGGGCTTAAATTAATAATACAGTGAGAGTGGGAATGAAATGGGGGTCTCGGGCAACAGTATCATACAAGATACTTAACTAATATACTGTACATCAATTAGAAATATAGTTAGAAATCATTGTATTACTTATTATTTACTATTACTCTATTGATTCCACTGAAATCTTTCATAATTGGATTTCGAGTTAACAACTTCTATATTTTTCTTTGTTCCTTTCTTATTCGCTTCTTCAGATCCAAAAAAATGGAAGAGTTGATTGAATCAAAAACCAAAGGAGGTTCATGGCCAAGAGTAAAGATGTCCGAGTAACGGTTATTTTGGAATGTACCAGTTGTGTGCGAAACGGTGTTAATAAAGAATCAACGGGCATTTCCAGATATATTACTCAAAAGAATCGGCACAATACACCTACTCGATTGGAATTGAGAAAATTTTGTCCCTATTGTTACAAACATACGATTCATGGGGAGATAAAGAAATAGATCGAACGAGGTTTGTCACCCTTCCAAGGAACAGGAAAAATGACATAGTATATATATAACATATATTTACTAATCTAAACAAAATCCTATTTCTTAATTCTAATTCATTTTTGATCCGACTAGAATAGAAATAGGATTTTCAGGGATAAGGAATAAACAAACCATGGATAAATCCAAGCAACCTTTTCTTAAATCCAAACGATCTTTTCGTAGGCGTTTGCCCCCGATCCAATCGGGGGATCGAATTGATTATAGAAATATGAGTTTAATTAGTCGTTTTATTAGTGAACAAGGAAAGATATTATCTAGACGAGTGAATAGATTGACCTTGAAACAACAACGATTAATTACTATCGCTATAAAACAAGCTCGTATTTTATCTTTATTACCTTTTCTTAATAACGAGAAAAAGTTTGAAAGAACCGAGTCAACCGTCAGAACTACTAGTTTTCGAACCAGAAATAAATAGACTTACTCTTCAATCGAATCCAAATTCTAATCCGAATTCAAACGTGGATGGCTGTTTTGTTAGAAAAATCCAAGAATCTAGATTTCATTGTCGTAAGAAAAAAGATTCACAGAGTCGGGGAAGAATAAATATTTTTTTTTGTTCGCTCAGTCGCATTTTGATGACTTTTTATCAATTTTTTATCATACTAATTTTGACTATACCTTCCCGGAGTTTAGTCTCCGGGGAACGTCATTTAAATTTTTTCAGTGGATTCCTTACAATCCCTTTCTTTTATGATCTCATTGGAAATCATATAAAGACAATTCCTATTTAATATAGCTATTTGTGCAAGTATTTTACGATTAAGAAGTAATTTCCTGTTGTACAGATCATGTATTAATCTACTATAACTATAGGATACCTTACTCTCACGAATTACTGCATTTATCCGAGTAATCCACAAACGACGAAAATTTCTCTTTTGCCTATCTCTATCCCGATGAGCAGAAACCAAAGCTCTTATTTTCTGTTGAGTAATAGTTCGAGTCAGTCTTGAATGAGCCCCCCGAAAGCTTGATGCAAATAAACGAATTTTTGTTCTACGTTTACGAGCTACATATCCTCGTCTAATTCTGGTCATTGAATAAATAAAACTTTGATGAATAACTAATTGATTGTTTATTTCCGTTCTTTCAGTTATTATTTTCCTCTTTACTGATCGATTGATAACAAAACGGATTCTTCCAATGTATAAAATCAAAATTCCAATGGCTTTTGCTACTATAACCTTCCCGACCACTATTTTTTTTTTTTATTTCGCCGCTAAATAAAAAATTCATTGATACCGGGATACCAGATAAAAAAAAATAGTAAATATGATATGAATGGATAAAAGAATAGTGGTTCCGTCGTTTCTATGGTTACTTCTTAAACGGTGAGGTCCTCTCTATACACCGGAGCCCCTTCCTTAATCAATATTTATTGGTAACGTGTACAGTTCACACTTTTTGGCTCTACCCATGAATTATTTAGTAATAGGTCTTTCACAACGAGATCTACCTATACAGTAACGGTATTTAATTATGAAATTTAGCTAGGTAGCTGACCCTGTGAGTCCGTTCTTGCAAAAGTGGGAACATCGTTTTTCTGTTTATTTCCCCCGCTTAATGGATAACCCTTTTTTACCAATGGGGAATTGCTTTTCATCTTAAATTCAGGTGATTGGATTTGCACCAATGGAAACCATAAATTGCATACACAGGGATATAAGGGATTTTTTTTAGGATAGTGAGTGGAATTCTTCCATTCTATCCTATTCACTGGTACTGATCATTGATACTGGAAAAAGGCTTTCCTTTCTTGTCTTGTGTACCAGCTCATGATTTGAACGCGTCACACATACACCCTAGTACATGTTCCTCGGCGCTGAGGACATCCCCGAAGAGCGGGGGATTTCGTGACATTTCTTATTGGCTGTCTTGTGTTTCTAATAAGTTGTTTAATCGTTGGCATGCTGAATCATATACATACTAGGCTGGTTTAGATCTATCCTAACCGGATTATTATCAATTGCTTCTATTTATATTCTATTTAATAGATTATTAAACGCGGTAAGAATCTAAATAAAATCACGGATTTACGCGAAATCTTTGCTATTTTCATTCAACCAACCGCTACAAGATCAACAATTCCGTGAGCTTGGGCTTCTGTTGCTGACATAAAAACATCCCTTTCCATATCTTCGGATACAATCCATAAGGGTTTGCCCGTTCTTTGTACATAAACCCTTGTGATGGTTTCGCGCAGTTTCAGTAGTTCTTCCGCTTCCAGGATAAATTCTCCCGTTTGTGCCTCATAAAAAGAGCTCGCGGGTTGATGGATCATTACCCTGATGATAAATCAATGGTTCCTCTATCTTGCATAATGAGGTAAAAAAAAAAGATAAATTGAACAACCGTACAGGCATCTTTTGTGCAGTGCATACGGCTCTATAATAGAATTTACTTTGACCTTCCATCGAATTAAAGAGAAAATATAGGATCTATAAGACCCGGATTGGCAAATGATCCAATTACCACCCTTCCTTTCGGGCAAGTTAAAAAATACTATGATGGTTCCGTTGCTTCATATATTTATGGCCTCTGTGATTCAGCAATCCCAAAGTTTCTTTTTGAGCTAAGGAAAATTTTATTTCTTTTTTTCCTACTCTATATCTATACAGTGCGAAAAAAAGTTTGTGACGCTGAAATGGATTCCCGATAGATAAGAAACAATCGGAAATACCTTTTATTTCATACTACTCTTTCAATACATAATCTAATGTTTGAAAAAATAATAATAATTTTATCATATTGAATTCGAAGTGCCATGCTATTATTACTTAATATTCCTGCGAAGGCATAGTCTTTTTTCTCTCAAATTTAAAATAAAAAACTCAATGGCGCCAAGCGTGAGGGAATGCTAGACGTTTGGTAATTTCTCCTCCGACCAGGATAAAGGATCCCATTGAAGCGGCCAACCCCATGCATATTGTATGTACATCTGGTCGTACAAATTGCATGGTATCATAAATAGCTACTCCGGGTATTACCCATCCTCCGGGAGAATTTATAAACAAATAGAGATCCTTGGTATCATCCTCTATACTGAGATATACCATAAGACCAATAAGTTGATTAGAGATCTCACTATCAACCTCTTGGCCTAAAAAAAGCAATCTTTCTCGATAAAGTCGGTTGATTAGGATAGTATAAAGTACTATCCCTTAGGAACCGTACACGCACCTTTTGATGCATACGGTTCAAAAAAAAAATAATAAAATAGTGAAAAAAAAACAAATCAATGTGTAGATTCCAGCCCCCTTTCTTTTTACATAGTAGGCTCTGTCTAACTTTTAGCAAAGGAAACTTTTCTTATATTGTTCAAGAAAGATAAGTTTTATCTTGTTTCTCTATACTATAAATATATACTATAATTATAATAAAAAAAAATTCACTAAACGTATTGAACTAACTTTTCATTGATGTATTGTTTCATCGAGATCCAATCCAAATCACGATGTAATTTTCTTGTTCCTGAATGGGCCTCTTCAATTCTTTTAGGTTTATGCTCTACTCCAGGTAAAGATATGCCCGATTTCAATTTGCACATATAGGACAAATGCTTCCCAATACCACTTCTTTTTCTTTATTTTTTTTTCAATTTCGTTTATTTGATGTCTTCCGTCAAATATTCGACATATTCATCATATTATTCGATTGATTAATACTTTGAGATCACTCCGATTTATATATAAAAAAAAAAGGGGGGGCGTTTATGATACAAGTAATAATCATGGATCTATTACAGATTGGGTTTTTTCTAAACGGAGCCTGGATACTTCATTTTATTGGTCGAACCAAGCCAACCATAAATTATTTTAATTGATATGATAATATTTATCTAGATCCCCAAAAATGGATCCAAATCTAATTGCACTTCACGCTCCAAATTTTTGATAATTAAATCAATCTTTCTTGGGTGAAACAGAAGATATCTCTATCGGGGGAGAGAACGGGGAAATCCCATATGACCCAATATATCTGACAAGTCACACTATACGTCAACCCAAGATGCATCTTCCTCTCCAGGACTTCGAAAAGGTACTTTTGGAACACCAATAGGCATAAAAAGAAATAAAAAATAATTAAGTACTAGATTTCACTTTGATGTGGAAACGTAATTTAGGGGGTAAATTGTCGTCATAATATTAGTATTAGCCGTTATTATATTTGAATATTTTTTATTCATATATGAGATAAGGTCATAAAGGAAGGAAGAATTAAAAAACTAAATCAAAAAAGTCTTACGAATAGGTCCTTCGAATAATGAACAAGTACGGGTGTATTCACTCATAGAAAACGGGTTCAACCCACCATTGCATATTGATACTTATCGGGTATAGAATAGATCTGCTTCTCTTTGTTCCTACGAACAGAATTGTTTCATTATTACCACAACAGAATCGAACAAATATTAATTCCTGCTCTGAGATAATCCACTGAATGGGAGAGATCCATAGCATAGTTTTTCAATGCAATAAAGTTACATAGTGTCTATTTTTCTTTGATAAAAGGGGTATTTCCATGGGTTTGCCTTGGTATCGTGTTCATACAGTTGTATTGAATGATCCCGGTCGGTTGATTGCTGTCCATATAATGCATACAGCTCTGGTTGCTGGTTGGGCCGGTTCGATGGCTCTATACGAATTAGCAGTTTTTGATCCTTCTGATCCCGTTCTTGATCCAATGTGGAGACAAGGCATGTTCGTTATACCCTTTATGACTCGTTTAGGAATAACCAATTCATGGGGCGGTTGGAGTATCACAGGAGGGACTATAACGAATCCAGGCATTTGGAGTTATGAAGGTGTGGCTGGAGCGCATATTGTGTTTTCTGGCTTGTGCTTCTTGGCAGCTATTTGGCATTGGGTGTATTGGGATCTAGCAATATTTACTGATGAACGTACAGGAAAACCTTCTTTGGATTTGCCCAAGATTTTTGGAATTCATTTATTTCTTTCAGGAGTGGCTTGTTTTGGTTTTGGCGCATTTCATGTAACAGGGTTGTATGGTCCTGGAATATGGGTGTCCGATCCTTATGGACTAACTGGAAAAGTACAATCTGTAAATCCAGCGTGGGGTGTGGAAGGTTTTGATCCTTTTGTTCCGGGAGGAATAGCCTCTCATCATATTGCAGCGGGTACATTGGGGATATTAGCGGGCCTATTCCATCTTAGTGTTCGTCCGCCTCAACGTCTATACAAAGGATTACGTATGGGCAATATTGAAACCGTCCTTTCCAGTAGTATCGCTGCTGTCTTTTTTGCTGCTTTTGTTGTTGCTGGAACTATGTGGTATGGTTCAGCAACTACTCCGATCGAATTATTTGGTCCCACTCGTTATCAATGGGATCAGGGATATTTCCAGCAAGAAATATATCGAAGAGTTGGTGCTGGACTAGCTGAAAATCAAGGTTTATCAGAAGCTTGGTCTAAAATTCCCGAAAAACTAGCTTTTTATGATTACATTGGGAATAATCCGGCAAAAGGGGGACTATTCAGAGCGGGCTCAATGGACAACGGGGATGGAATAGCTGTTGGCTGGTTAGGACACCCCATATTTAGAGATAACGAAGGGCGTGAACTTTTTGTACGTCGTATGCCTACCTTTTTTGAAACATTTCCAGTTGTTTTAGTAGATGGAGACGGAATTGTTAGAGCTGATGTTCCTTTTAGAAGGGCAGAATCGAAGTATAGTGTTGAACAAGTAGGTGTAACTGTTGAGTTCTATGGCGGTGAACTTAATGGAGTTAGTTATAGTGATCCTGTTACGGTTAAAAAATATGCTAGACGCGCTCAATTGGGTGAAATTTTTGAATTAGATCGTGCTACTTTGAAATCCGACGGTGTTTTTCGTAGCAGTCCAAGGGGTTGGTTTACTTTTGGACATGCTTCGTTTGCTTTGCTTTTTTTCTTCGGACACATTTGGCATGGTGCTAGAACTTTGTTCAGAGATGTTTTTGCTGGTATTGACCCAGATCTGGATGCTCAAGTGGAATTTGGAGCATTCCAAAAACTTGGAGATCCGACTACAAAAAGACAAGTAGTCTGATACAACATTGCTCTGGTATCTTTCGCCTCTACTTTTTTTTGACTCTTGCTATTTCTTTATCCAGGAGATAATCCAACATAAACAGATATGGAAGCTATAATTGTAAACCACGATCGAATCTATGGAAGCATTGGTTTATACATTCCTC